TTAAAAATAAGCTAAATAAAGCTTTTGGGCTCATACCTCAAATATAAAGGAAATCCCTTTTTTTTAAAAATAAAGTGCCTGATAAAAAGGATTATTCTGATAGGATAAATTATGTAATTTTTTACCTTTATTATATTTTATAGAATTAAACTATATCTAACAATTTCAAAAATTATTGTGCACCCTACACTAAAATATATTTTTTTAAAAAAAAATGACATTTTCATTTTAAGAAATAATTTCTTATTTTAAATTTTATTTTTTTTTAATTCTAATAAAATATTTTTTTTATTTACCTTATTTTTTAGAACATTAATCTCAATTTCTGCTAATTCCTGATTAGGATGTTGAATTGGATTAGAAATTAATTTATTAAGATTTATCCCCCTAATCTCAAACCCTAATAATTTATTAAATTCAGAAGCAGCATTAAAATACTTTTTAACCCAAGCTATTGCATCAATTAATTTTTTATTTACTATTATTATTAGATTATTTTTAATAAAAAATTTTGTTATAAGTAACTTTATTTCAATTTTAATTAATTCTTCTTTATTAATAAAAATAGGATCAACTCCTTTCCACTTTTGATTCCCTAATGTAATAGAAGGACTTTCTTGACTAAATTGTTTCATTTTAATAACTTGACAAAAAATTACCCCCATAATTTTATTGTCATATTATTTTAATATTAATTTTTTAATATTTATTATAATTTTAAATGTTTTAATTGGTGCCATTGGAGGATTCAATCAAACCTCTCTTCGAAAATTAATAGCATTCTCTTCAATTAATAATTTAGGTTGAATACTCTCTGCAATATTAATTAGAGAAAATTTATGAATAATTTATTTTTTTCTTTATTCTTTTTTAATTAGTATTATATGTTTTTTATTTTATATATTAAATATTTTTTATATAAATCAAATATTTAACTTTAATATTAATTTTTCAATTAAATTTTCAATTATAATTAATTTTCTTTCTTTAGGAGGTCTCCCCCCCTTCTTAGGATTTTTCCCTAAATGATTAATTATTAATTTTTTGATTCTCAATAAATTATATATCATTTCATTTTTTTTTATTTTCATAAGATTAGTTATATTAATTTTTTATATTCGTATTATTTATTCTTCTTTCATATTTTTTTCTATTAAATTTAAATGATTTAAAATTTTTATAAAAAATAATTTTTTAATTTTAATTAATTTTTTTAGCTTTATTTCATTATTAGGAATAATTTTTAGAACCCTATTTTTTCTTTAAGGTTTTAAGTTAATTTAAACTAATAATCTTCAAAATTATTTATAAAGAAATATCTTTAAGCCTTAGTATTAATTATATACCCCATAAAATTTGCAATTTTATATCAAAATATGACTATAAGACTAGTAAAAGAGAATTTATTCTCGTTAATAAATTTACAATTTATCGCTTCCCCTCAGCCATTTTACTTTATTAGCGAAAATGACTTTTTTCTACAAATCATAAAGATATTGGAACATTATATTTTATTTTTGGTATTTGAGCAGGTATAGTAGGAACATCTTTAAGTCTTATTATTCGAACAGAATTAGGTAACCCAGGATTTTTAATTGGGGATGACCAAATTTATAATACTATTGTTACAGCTCATGCTTTTATTATAATTTTTTTTATAGTTATGCCTATTATAATTGGAGGATTTGGTAATTGACTAATTCCTCTTATACTAGGAGCCCCCGATATAGCGTTCCCTCGAATAAACAATATAAGATTTTGACTATTGCCCCCATCATTAGTATTATTAATCTCAAGTAGTATTGTAGAAAATGGGGCAGGAACAGGATGAACAGTTTACCCCCCACTTTCATCAAATATCGCCCATGGTGGATCTTCTGTTGACTTAGCAATTTTTTCTTTACATTTAGCAGGTATCTCTTCAATTTTAGGAGCTATTAATTTTATTACTACAATTATTAATATACGAGTTAATAATATATCTTATGATCAAATACCCCTATTTGTATGAGCTGTTGGGATTACAGCCTTATTACTTTTATTATCTCTGCCTGTTTTAGCTGGAGCTATTACAATATTACTAACAGATCGAAATTTAAATACTTCTTTTTTTGACCCTGCAGGAGGAGGGGACCCCATTTTATATCAACACTTATTTTGATTTTTTGGACACCCAGAAGTTTATATTTTAATTTTACCAGGATTTGGAATAATTTCCCACATTATTTCCCAAGAAAGAGGTAAAAAAGAAACCTTTGGATGTTTAGGTATAATTTATGCTATACTAGCAATTGGATTATTAGGATTTATTGTATGAGCTCATCATATATTTACTGTAGGTATAGACATTGATACTCGAGCCTATTTTACATCAGCTACTATAATCATTGCTGTTCCAACAGGTATTAAAATTTTTAGATGACTAGCAACACTTCACGGAACCCAAATTAATTATAGCCCCTCCATACTTTGAGGGTTAGGATTTATTTTCTTATTTACTGTGGGAGGTTTAACTGGAGTAATTTTAGCTAATTCTTCTATTGATATTGCACTCCACGATACCTATTATGTTGTAGCTCATTTTCATTATGTATTGTCTATAGGAGCTGTATTCGCCATTCTAGGAGGATTTGTTCATTGATACCCTCTTTTTACTGGATTAGTTTTAAACCCTTATTTATTAAAAATTCAATTTATTTCAATATTTATTGGAGTTAATTTAACTTTTTTCCCTCAACATTTCTTAGGATTAGCAGGTATACCTCGTCGTTATTCTGATTACCCTGATAGATTCCTTTCATGAAATATCGTTTCTTCCTTAGGATCATATATTTCCCTATTTTCCATGATAATAATTATTATTATTATTTGAGAATCTATAATTTATCAACGTGTTGTATTATTTTCACTAAATATACCTTCTTCCATCGAATGATATCAAAATTTACCCCCAGCTGAACATTCATATAATGAACTTCCTATTTTAAGTAATTTCTAATATGGCAGATTATATGTAATGGATTTAAACCCCATTTATAAAGGTTTTATCCTTTTTTTAGAAATGGCAACATGATCTAATTTTAATTTTCAAAATAGAACTTCCCCCCTTATAGAACAAATTATTTTTTTCCACGATCATACTTTAATTATCTTAATTATTACTACTATTTTAGTTTCCTATTTAATAATAAGATTATTTTTTAATAAATATATTAATCGATTTTTAATAGAAAGACAAATAATTGAATTAATTTGAACTATCTTACCTGCAATTACTTTAATTTTTATTGCTCTTCCTTCATTACGCCTACTATACCTTTTAGATGAACTTAATAACCCTTTAATTACCCTAAAATCTATTGGCCACCAATGATACTGAAGATATGAATACTCAGATTTTAATAATGTTGAATTTGATTCTTATATAACCCAATTTGAAAATAATAATAATTTTCGACTTCTAGACGTAGATAACCGTATTGTATTACCCATAAATAATCAAATTCGAATTTTAATTACAGCTACTGATGTTATTCATTCATGAACAGTTCCTTCATTAGGAGTAAAAGTTGATGCAAACCCAGGTCGATTAAACCAAACTAGCTTTTTTATTAATCGACCTGGTATTTTTTTTGGGCAATGTTCAGAAATTTGTGGAGCAAATCATAGTTTTATACCAATTGTAATCGAAAGAATCTCCATTAAAAATTTTATTAATTGAATTAATAATTATTCATCATTAGATGACTGAAAGCAAGTACTGGTCTCTTAAACCATTTTATAGTAATTTAGCAATTACTTCTAATGATAAAGAATTAGTTAATTTATAACATAAATATGTCAAATTTAAATTATTACCTTAGTAATATTCTTTTATTCCTCAAATAATACCAATCAATTGAATATTTTCTTTAATTTTTTTTATTTGTATTTTTATTTTATTTAATATTATTAATTATTATATTTTTAATTATAATTACAATATAAAAAATATATCTAAAACTTTAAATTTAAAAAATAATTTATTCTGAAAATGATAAGTAACTTATTTTCAATTTTTGATCCTTCTACTAATATTTTTAATTTACCCCTTAATTGAATTAGAACTTTTATCGGATTAATATTCATCCCTTACTCTTTCTGATTTATACCTAATCGTTATTTTATAATATGAAATTTTATTTCTTCTAAACTTCATAATGAATTTAAAACTCTAATAGGAATTAATAGATTTAACGGATCAACATTTATTTTCATTTCTCTTTTTTTTTTTGTATTATTTAATAATTTTTTAGGACTATTCCCGTATATTTTTACTAGTACTAGTCATCTAAATCTTTCATTAACTTTATCTTTAACATTATGATTAAGATTTATAATCTACGGATGAATTAATAATACTCAACATATATTTATTCATATAATCCCTCAAGGAACTCCTACAATTCTAATACCTTTTATAGTATTAATTGAAACTATTAGAAATATCATTCGACCCGGAACACTTGCCGTACGATTAACAGCTAATATAATTGCTGGTCATTTATTATTAACTTTATTAGGAAATTCAGGTATAAATATACCTAATTACTTATTATTCATTTTAATTTTTACACAAATTTTACTCTTAATTTTAGAATTCGCTGTTGCAATTATTCAATCATATGTAATTACGATTTTAAGAACCCTTTATTCTAGTGAAACTAATTAATAATGAAATCAACCCACAATCACCCCTACCACCTAGTAGATTTTAGCCCTTGACCCCTTACAGGAGCTATTGGAGTTATAACTCTTGTAACAGGATTAACTAAATGATTCCATAATTTTAGTATAAATCTTTTGATCTTAGGATATTTAATTGTTATTTTAACAATATATCAATGATGACGAGACATTTGCCGTGAAGGAGCTTTCCAAGGTAAACATACTCTATTAGTCTCTAATGGATTGCGATGAGGAATAATTTTATTTATTGTCTCAGAAATTTTTTTCTTTATCTCATTTTTTTGAGCTTTTTTCCATAGAAGTTTAGCCCCAAATATTGAAATTGGAGCAATATGACCTCCTTTAAATATTATCCCCTTTAACCCCTTCCAAATTCCATTATTAAATACTATTATTCTTATTAGTTCTGGAATTACTGTAACATGAGCCCACCATGGCCTTATAGAAAATAATTATTCTCAAACCACACAAGGTCTTTTTATCACTATTATTTTAGGAATTTACTTTACTATCCTTCAAGCATATGAATATATTGAGGCTCCATTTACTATCGCAGATAGAATTTATGGATCAACTTTCTTTATAGCAACTGGATTTCATGGGCTTCATGTAATTATTGGAACTTTATTTTTATTAACATGTTTTATCCGCCATTTAACTAATCACTTTTCCAATAACCACCATTTTGGATTTGAAGCCGCAGCTTGATACTGACATTTTGTTGATGTAGTATGACTATTTCTTTATATTTCAATTTATTGATGAGGTAATTAATTATTTATATAATATATTTAGTATATTTGACTTCCAATCAAAAAGTTTAATAAAAATTAATATAAATAATTTTTTATTTACTACTTCTTTCATTAATTATTTTATTAATTTCTAATATTTTTATTTTATTATCATTTATTATTTCAAAAAAATCAATTATAGATCGAGAAAAATGTTCCCCATTTGAATGTGGATTTGACCCTATAAATTTACCACGAATCCCTTTTTCCCTACATTTTTTCTTAATCACTGTAATCTTTCTAATTTTTGATATTGAAATTGCTTTAATCCTACCTATAATTATTTCTTTTAAAAGAGTAAACTTTATTATTTGATGAAAAATTAGATCATTTTTTATTATTATACTTTTAATTGGACTTTATCATGAATGAAATCAAAATATATTAAATTGAACAATTTAAAAGGATTATAGTTTATTAAAACATTTGATTTGCATTCAAAAAATATTGAAAATCAATTTATCTTAAAAATAAGAAGCAATAAATTGCATTTAATTTCGACTTAAAAGATAGAGTTTCTACTCCTTATTTAAATTTAATTGAAACCAAATAGAGGTATATCACTGTTAATGATAAAATTGAATTTAAATTCCAATTGAAATATAAATAATTAAGCTGCTAACTTAATTTATAGTGATTAAACTCATTAATATTTCTATTTTGTTTATATAGTTTATTTAAAACATTACATTTTCATTGTAAAAATAAAAAAAAATTTTTTATAAATACTCAAAGATTTTAATAATCTCCTTAATATCTTCAATATTACACTCTAATTATAAGCTATTTAAGTATAATAATATAATTATAAAAAAATAAATTATTATTCATAAAACAAATCTATATAAATAAATTTTAAAATTATTTATTTGATAAATATAATTAACTAAAGAATAGTATTTAATAACCTTATATATACCTTGACCTCTATATAACTCTCTTCATCCTATATCCACATTCATCAATAACTTTTGCCCATAATTTAAAAAATAATAATTTAACCCATAAGTAGATAATCTAGGTATAAATCATATTAATGTTAAAAAAGAACTTAAATTATAAGTTAATATAAACTTATTTAAAGAATAAATTTTTATATTTCTAATTAAAACTCCTATAAATATCCCCATTAATCTTACATAAATTACTATTATTTTTAAATTAAAAGGCAAATAAATTATATAAGGATAAGAAAAAATTATTCAACTTAATCCTCCCCCTGAAACTAATCTTATAAACAATAAAATAAATATACTTTTTAATATAATATAATCCTCCTCAAATAAATTATAAATTACTAATAAGTTATAATCATTTACTATTAAATACATTAATAAACGAATAGTATAAAATATAGTTAATCCTGTCGAAATATAATATAAATAAAAAATTAAAAAATTTAAATTACTCATTCTAACAACCTCTAAAATTAAATCTTTAGAGTAAAACCCAGCTAAAAAAGGAATTCCACATAAAGCTAAATTAGAAATATTTAAACATAAAGAAGTTAAAGGAATATATAATCTTAACCCCCCCATTATTCGAATATCTTGATTATCATTTATTAAATGAATTACTTTCCCAGCACACATAAATAATAAAGCTTTAAATATTGCATGAGTTAATAAATGAAAATAAGCCAATTCATAGTACCCTATACTTAAAATTCTCATCATTAAACCTAATTGTCTTAATGTTGATAAAGCAATAATTTTTTTTAAGTCAAATTCATAATTTGCACAAACACCAGCTATAAATATAGTTAATCCAGATAATAATAATAAAACCTTAATAAATATAGTATCAACTAATAAATTATTAAACCGAATTAATAAATAAACCCCCGCAGTCACTAAAGTTGAAGAATGAACTAAAGCAGAAACTGGAGTTGGAGCTGCTATAGCCGCAGGTAATCAAGATCTAAATGGAATCTGAGCACTTTTAGTTATAGCAGCTAAAATAATTATAACCCCAATAATTTTTATTGCAAAATCATTACTTATAAAATTTAAATAAAAAATATAATTTCATCTCCCATAATTTATTATCCAAGCAATTACTATTAAAATTATTACATCTCCAATTCGATTTGATAAAACAGTTAATATGCCCGCATTATAAGACTTTACATTTTGATAATAAATTACCAAACAATATGAAACCAAACCTAACCCGTCTCAACCTAAAATAATACTAATAATATTAGGACTAATAATTAATAAAATTATTGAAAATACAAATAATAAAACTAAAATAATAAATCGACTTAAATTTAATTCAGAACTTATATATCTTTTTCTATATATAATTACAGAAGAAGAAATTAAAGATACAAATATTATAAATACTAAAGACACAGGATCTAATAAAATAGATATAACTAAATTTATAGAATTAAAAGAAATAATTTCCCACTCCAAAAATAAAACCATTTCTTGTATAATAAAATAAATTGACAAAAAAAAATTTAGTAATATAAAAAAAAACAAAAAAAAAAATCTAATAAAACATAGTGAATATTTATTAATAATTTAAAATGACTTCTTCTCATATTTTTGACTCCACAAATCAATATTTTTATTAAATTATTTAAATAAAATCAAATTATTCTATAATCAATTTTTAATACTAATATATTTAGGGGTAATCAATGTAATATTAATATTAAATATTCACGAGAAACTCCGGTATAAAATCTATAAATTCCAATATTATACCCCCCATGTTGTGTGTATGAGTATAAATATAAACTATACCCAGCTCTAAAAAATGAAATTATTACTAGTATAATTATAGTTAATCAAGATCATCTAATTAAACTATTAATTAATCTAATCTCCCCCACTAAATTTAATGAGGGAGGTGCGGCTATATTTGAAGATAATATTAAAAATCACCACAATCTTAATGAAGGTATAAAATTTATAAGTCCCTTATTTAAAAATAATCTTCGTCTTCTTAACCGCTCATAATTAATATTTGATAAACAAAATATCCCAGATGAACATAATCCATGACTAATTATTAAAACATAAGAACCTAAAAATCCCCAATAATTTATTGTTATAATCCCCCCAATTACGATTCTTATATGACACACTGAAGAATAAGCAATTAAAGATTTTATATCAATTTGACAAAAACATTTTAATCTAATATAAAATCCTCCAATTAATCTAATAATAACTCAAATAAAATTTATTTTTATCCCGATTTTTTGTAAAATAATTAAAACACGTAAAAGCCCGTACCCCCCTAACTTTAATATAATAGCTGCTAAAATTATAGACCCAGAAATTGGAGCCTCTACATGAGCCTTCGGCAATCATAAATGAACAAAATATATAGGTATTTTTACTAAAAAAGCCAAAATTAAACAAATATATAAAAATACAAAATTATAGTCATAAAATTTTAAAAAATATATTATTATACAATTTATTTCCCCATAAATATAAAAAATCCCTAATAATAAAGGTAAAGAAGCAAATAAAGTATAAAATAATAAATATAACCCAGCTTGAATCCGCTCAGGTTGATACCCCCATCCAATAATTAATATTAAAGTTGGAATTAATCTACCCTCAAAAAATAAATAAAACAAAAATAAATTTATTACACTAAAAGTTAAGTATAATATTACCAGTAATATAATAATATTAAATAAAAAAAAATTATTATAAAATTTTCTTTTTAATAAATTTTCTCTTGCCATAATTATTAAAAAACTAATCCAAATACTTAATAGGATTAACCCATAAGAAATTAAATCACATCCTAATATATATCTTAAATTACAAAAATTTATAATATTTAAAGATAAATTTATAAATAATAAAATTATTACTATTAATATATTTTGAACCATTCAAAATATATTTTTTTTTAAACATAAAGGTATTATAAAAATTATTAACAATAAAAATTTTATCATTTTAAATTAAATTAAATCTTTGAAAATAATCATTACCATGAGTCCGAATTATTGAAACTAAAATTGATAGTCCTAAAGCCCCCTCACACACTGAAAAAACTAAAAAAACTATTAGTATAAATATATTATATTCAACTATTCTTAAATATAACATTAAAGAAAAAAAAATTCTCAATACAATAAACTCTAAACTCAATAAAACAATTAATAAATGTTTATGCTTACTCACAAAAATTATATTCCCAAATAAAAATATAACAAAAATTATTATTCACATATTTAATATTGTCATTTGTTTTTATAATTTAAAAAAAAATATTGGTCTTGTAAATCAAAAATAAGAAATTTCTTTAAAAACTTCAAAGAAAAAGAATTTCTTTATCTATAATCTCCAAAATTATAATTTTTATTAAACTATTCTTTGATATTACAAAAATGTTTTTATCTTTTATAGTAATTTTAGTATCTATTTTTATATTTTTTATTAATCATCCTATTACTATAGGTTTATTAATTCTTCTTCAAACCCTATTTATTTGCTTATTATTAGGGATACTTATTAATTCTTATTGATTTTCTTATATTTTATTCTTAGTTTTCCTTGGAGGCTTATTAGTACTATTTATTTACGTTTCAAGAATTGCCTCTAATGAATTAATAAATATTACTTTTATTAATAAATTTATTATTTTTACTCCATTATTAATTTTATTATTAACTATTTTATTAAAAAATAACTTAAATTGATTAAATTTATCTTTTAATGAAGATATAAATAATTTCACTAATATATTTTTATTCTCCTTTAACGAAAATAATATTAATTTATTTAAATTATATAATGAACAAACTTATTTATTAATAATTATTATAATTATTTATTTATTTATTACTTTAATTGCAGTAGTAAAAATTACAAATATTTTTTTTGGGCCTCTTCGATCTTTTAACTAATGATAAATTTATATAAACCTATTCGTAAAACTCACCCCATTCTTAAAATTATTAATGGTTCTTTAATTGACTTACCTACTCCTTCTAATATCTCATCCTGATGAAATTTTGGATCTCTTTTAGCTTTATGTTTAATAACTCAAATTATTACTGGACTATTCTTAACTATATATTATACAGCTAATATTGAAATAGCATTTTTTAGTGTCAATTATATTTGCCGAAATGTTAATTATGGGTGACTAATCCGAACCCTTCATGCCAACGGAGCATCTTTTTTTTTCATTTGTATTTATTTACATATTGGACGAGGAATTTATTACGAATCTTTTAACCTCTTTTATACTTGAATAGTCGGAGTAATTATCCTATTTCTATTAATAGCTACAGCTTTTATAGGATATGTTCTTCCTTGAGGTCAAATATCTTTTTGAGGGGCAACAGTAATTACAAATCTTTTATCCGCTATCCCATATTTAGGAACTTTATTAGTAAATTGAATTTGAGGAGGATTCGCAGTAGATAATGCTACTTTAACTCGATTTTACACTTTCCATTTTTTACTCCCCTTTATTCTTTTAATAATAACAATAATCCATTTATTATTCCTTCATCAAACAGGATCAAATAACCCCCTAGGAATTAATAGTAATTTAGATAAAATCCCATTCCATCCATTTTTTACATTTAAGGATTTAATTGGATTCATTATTTTAATTCTAGCCTTAACTCTTTTAACTTTAATTAACCCATATCTTTTAGGAGACCCCGATAATTTTATCCCTGCAAATCCTTTAGTAACCCCCATTCATATTCAACCAGAATGATATTTTCTTTTTGCATATGCTATTTTACGGTCAATTCCCAATAAACTTGGAGGAGTTATTGCTTTAGTTATATCTATTTTAATTTTAATTATTCTTCCATTTACTTTTAATAAAAAAATTCAAGGAATCCAATTTTACCCCCTTAACCAAATATTATTTTGATCTATAGTATCCACAGTTCTTCTTTTAACTTGAATTGGGGCTCGACCTGTAGAAAATTTATATGTTATTACAAGTCAATTATTAACAATTTATTATTTTTCTTATTTCATTCTTAACCCAATCCTTAATAAATTTTGAGATAATTTAATTTTTAAATCATAATTTTAAATTTATTTAATTAATGAGCTTGTTAAAGCGTTTGTTTTGAAAACTTAAGAAAGAATTATTTATTCTATTAATTTATACTAAATTTATTTTATAATTTATTATCATTTTTAAACCAATAAAAAATAATAAATAATTTAAAGAAATAGGTAAATATCTCTTTCAACATAAATATATTAATTTATCATAACGATAACGTGGTAATGTCCCTCGAACTCAAATAAATAAAAAAGAAATTATTACTATTTTTAAATAAAAAAATAAACTTAAATTGTATCCCCCTATATATATAATAGTAAATAATAAACTTATAAATAGAATTCTAGAATACTCAGCTAAAAAAATCAATGCGAATCCTCCTCTTCTATACTCTACGTTAAACCCAGAAACTAATTCTCTTTCTCCCTCAGCAAAATCAAAAGGAGTACGATTAACTTCAGCCATTAAAGAAGATAAAAAACATAACCCCAAAGGCAATATTATTATTAAAAATCAAACTATTAACTGATAATCACTAAACTTTATTAAATTAAAATCCATAATTAATACAATTCTTGATAATATAATTAAAATCAAACTTACTTCATAAGAAATAGTTTGAGCTACTGCCCGTAATCCCCCTAATAAGGAATAATTTGTATTTGAGGATCACCCAGCAATTATTACAGTATAAACCCCTAATCTTATACAACTCAAAAAAAATAATACTCCTATATTAAATATAATTAAATTAAAATAATAAGGAATTACTATTCAAATTATTAAAGATAGTATAAAACTCAAAACAGGAGAAAAATAATAAAAAATATAATTCGAATAATTTAAATAAACTTGTTCTTTTGTAAATAATTTAATAGCGTCAGAAAAAGGCTGTAAAAGACCTATAAATCCTAATTTATTAGGCCCTTTCCGAATTTGAATATAGCCTAAAACCTTTCGCTCTAGTAAAACTAAAAAAGCAACACCAATTAATACCCCAATTACTAAAATCAATACCCCAATAATCACATTAATTAAATCTATTATCATTACTATTTATATAATAATTTATATATACATGACTTCTAAAACCATTACATTTTTTCTGCCAAAATAGTTAATTTTATATTTCGATTAATAATATTCAAGTAATAAAATTATTTTAAATATTTGATCCTTTCGTACTAAAATATTTTATTTATTTAAAGATAGAAACCAACCTGGCTTACACCGGTTTGAACTCAGATCATGTAAGATTTTAATGATCGAACAGATCAAAATTTTAAACGTTTGCATTTAAATTTTATCTTAATCCAACATCGAGGTCGCAAACTTTTTTTTTTATTTGAACTAAAAAAAAATATTACGCTGTTATCCCTAAGGTAATTTTTTCTTATAATCATTATTAATGGATCATTTATTCATTTATTAATGGTTAAATTTTAAAAAAAGTTAATTCAATTTTTCTATCACCCCAATACAATATTTTAATTAATATTAATTTTAATTTTTATATAATTTTAATAATAAATAAAATATAAAACTCTATAGGGTCTTCTCGTCTTTTAAAATTATTTTAGCTTTTTAACTAAAAAATAAATTTTTAATAATAGTTAAGAGACAGTTTATATTTCATCAAATCCTTCATACAAGTTTTCAATTAAAAAACTAATGATTATGCTACCTTTGTACAGTCAATATACTGCAGCCCTTCAATATCTATCAGTGGGCAGATTAGACTTTAAATTATAATTCAAAAAGACATGTTTTTGATAAACAAGTGAATATTTATTTTGCCGAATTCCTTTTAACTAACTTTAATTTTTATTTAATTCTTATTTTCTATTATTTATACTAATTTTATCATTATTTCTAATTTTCCCCCATTAAAAATTATTATTTTATAAAAATTTAAATTTTTTTCTTTATTAAATTTTATTTTTATTAAAATTTTTTATAATAAATTTTAATTTTTAAACAATATAAATTTTAAAAATCTTAATTTTTATTTATTTTTTATTATAAATTTTTAATTTAAAGCTTATCCCTTAAAATATTAAATTTAAAATTTTTATAATTTTTATAATAAATTTTAAAATTATTTAAATTTAAAATTAAATTTTTTTCTAAAATAACTAGATATATTTAAAAACGATTAACATTTCATTTCTAATTAATTATTAAAAATAATTATGTTACATTAACTTTTATAATTAATTAATTCTTTTAAATTCGAAATTTTTTTTTTTAAAAATTCTATTTAATAAACTCTGATACACAAGATACAATAAATTAAATTTTCTTTTAAAATAATTAATTTTTAATTTATTTCAAATTTCTCCTACAATACTTATTTCCCTATAAAATTTTAAATTTTTTCTATTAAAAATACTTTAACCCCCATTATTTATTTTTAACTTAAAAATTTTTTTTATTAATTTTATTTTATTAATTTTTCCCCTCAAATTAATTAAATTTTAATTTCTTTTCAATGTAAATGAAATACTTATACAAGCTCTAATTTGTTCATTCTAGAAACACTTTCCAGTACTTCTACTTTGTTACGACTTATTTCAATTTTTAAATGAAAGTGACGGGCAATATGTACATATTTCAATTTTTAATCATTTTAATAAATTAATTAAAATTACATTTAAATCCACCTTCAAATTAATTTTAAAATTAATGATTCATCTAAATTATTTTATTGTAATCCATTATATTCTTAATTATAATCTACATCTTGATCTGAATTAATTTATTTTTAAAATTTTAAAATATTATTTTTATTATAAAATATTTTTTTAACAACGATATATAAAATAATAAATTAAGTAAATTTATTCGTGGATTATCAATTATTAAACAGATTCCTCTAAATGAACTAAAATACCGCCATATTATTTAAGTTTCAATATTTATTATCTACTATTTTAGTATTATTAATTAAATTTTTAATAATAGGGTATCTAATCCTAGTTTATTATTAAATTTATTAAATCATAAAATTAATTTAAAATTTAATTAAATTAAAATTTCACCTAATAATTTAATATTTATTTTAATTATATTTTATTTATTAAATACTGAAATAATTTAATTTAATTTTTGTATAACCGCAACTGCTGGCACAAAATTAGTTATTAATTTTTATATTACTAAATCTTAATTTCTTAAATTTTTAATTTTAATTACTATAATCTTTAATTAATTATTTTTTAAATAATTAAAATTTAACACTAAAATTTATATGTAAAATAAACTTACAATAAATTTTATAAAACATAAAAACTTTATCTATTTACATAATTTTTTGCATAGATTTTTTTTTTTTTTTTTTTTATATTAAATATATAATAAACATTAATAAATTTTTATTATTTTCTCTCATTTTTTTTCATAATACTAATGTTAAAAATAATTTCATTATAATCCGAATACAGTTCATTTTAAATAAGAAATATTATATAATTAATTTTAATTTAAAAAAAAATTAATTAATTATTAATTTATATATATACATTAAATTTTATATATCAATATTTTTTTAATTTATTAAATATTTAATTAATATATATATATATATAAATAAATTAAATGTTTAATATATTTATATATATATATATTAATTAAATGTTTAAAATAAAATTATTTATATATTTTTGAGCCATTCCTAATATTTTTTATATAAATAATATTTAATATTTA